GGGGGGGAGATACTATCGCAGTCAACTCTAATTTTTTTTTACTTTAATATAAATCAAATTTGATATAAATAAAAAAAAGGGCAGGGGCGGATAGCGGGAATCGAACCCGCGTCTTCTCCTTGGCAAAGAGAAATTTTACCATTCGACTATATCCGCAGTTTTTATTTTTATCGATCGTACTTGATATGTAATATATCGATTTCTATTTGTGCAGAGCTAGGTCTGATACTCTGTTAGGCGTAATTCGAAAGAAAGTCGAAAAATATATGAAATAAAATGGATATCCTTATATATATACTTTTTTCTATATTAATAAATATTTTTCTATTAATCTAGTAATAGTTCTATTAATACTTAAATATTTTTCTATTAATCTAGTAATAGTTCTATTAATACTTATAGAAGTATTAATCGTATTAATAGAATAGTAATAAATTCTAGAATATTTATATAAGATTTATAATCTTAATATATATATTAATATATTAGAATAATATATAAATCTAATATGAATATATTACTCATATTGAACATTCAAATTATTCTATTCCTATTTGTTTGATTTTTTTCTATTAATTTTATTATTTTAATTCCATTTTTAGATTGTTTTTTTTAGTTTTACAATATACCATAACAATATACCATATAAGTATAAGATAGAAGATTTTTCCAATAGAATAAGTTTGACCCCTCCCTATAATGTCTTAGTTTTCTTTATTTTGGGGCTTATATATTCCATTTTTTGTTAATGTGCCTCACAATTCGAAAGAATTCGTGGGGAGGGGTCATTTCATTTTTGATCTAGAACAAATAGCTTCAAGAGATGAGAGAATTAAGAATACCCACTAGAAAGACTAATCCAATCCATAATGATGTACCGGAAAATACAACATTTTTGTTACTCGACCAACCATCAGGAGAAGCAAATACAACAGGTACACTAATCAATAAAATGGATGAAGTAGCAATTAATGCAAAAACAGCCAATTGGAAAGCAATAGTCATGTTTCTAATCCTCCAATTTACCAACAAAAGAACTATACCATTTGATCCCAAACCCCTCGATCCCGTTATCGACAAAAAAATTTGTAATAAAAAACGCATTTTGGAGGGTTTTATCATGAATCCATTGATTTTATATGACTTATTACCACCCCTTTTGAAGCATGGATCGAAAGTTGTTTTTTTTTTACTTCACAAAAGGACATGCTGGATCATGCATCTTCTATAATATTTACAAAAATAAAAATTGACCATTCACACCGGATATCTTTACCATCGATAGATATTAAGGATATCAATTCATATGGTCATGTTCTATTCAGTGGAATAAAGATAAAATAGAAATTGGCTTTTTGGAGAGATGGCTGAGTGGTTGATAGCTCCGGTCTTGAAAACCGGTATAGTTCGCAACAAAGAACTATCGAGGGTTCGAATCCCTCTCTCTCCTTTTGCTCGGCGAATGGATTTGTTTATTTTTTATTTTATTGGTTTTGGTTGGTTCGGTTTTTTGGGGCTCGGCTATACTACCACTTAGCCGAGCCCCAAAAAAAAGATTCAAAGATTAGATATAAATGGGTTAAAAAGAAAGGAAAAGAAAAATACTTTTTTCAATCTGACCCGCTCGACTCAACCCTATATGTATGGTGAAATCAAAGTGATTCCTACTTCAAGTATTGGATCTCATGTCTCAATTAAGAGGAGTCATGGAAAGAACAGGTTCAAAATCTCGATCAATTCCTTTTTCAAATCCTGCGGCAGCTGCGCGAGCTCTTCCCGCGTGCCATAAATGACCTACGAATAGGAAGAATCCTAGAACAAAATGAGAAGTAGCTAACCAACTTCTAGGAGAGACATAATTGACTGCATTGATCTCGGTAGCTACGCCACCCACAGAATTTAAAGAACCTAAAGGAGCATGAGTCATATATTCCGCGGAACGACGTTCTTGCCAAGGCTGTATGTCTTTTTTCAGTCTACTCAAGTCCAAACCATTGGGACCTCTTAGAGGTTCTAACCAGGGAGCACGCAGATCCCAAAAACGCATAGTTTCTCCCCCAAAAATCACTTCTCCGGTCGGGGAACGCATTAGATATTTACCTAAACCGGTAGGTCCCTGAGCAGATCCTACGTTAGCCCCAAGACGTTGGTCTCTAACTAGAAAAGTAAATGCTTGAGCTTGAGAAGCTTCTGGCCCAGTGGGCCCGTAAAATTCACTAGGATAAGCGGTATTATTAAACCAGACAAAGCAACAAGCAATAAAACCAAAAACAGATAAAGCACCTAAACTATAAGACAAATAAGCTTCTCCGGACCATACAAGTGCACGCCGAGCCCACGCAAAAGGTTTGGTTAAGATATGCCAGATTCCACCAAGTATACAAATGGAACCCAACCATACATGCCCTCCAATTATATCTTCCAAATCGTCCACACTAACAATCCACCCTTCTCCTCCAAAAGGTGATTTTAGTAAATAACCAAATATAATACTTGGACT